CAATTTTACAATTTAAAATTAAAACAAACCTTTCAAGTCTTTAAATGTAAATATTATTTAATAGATGAAAAGGGAAGAATTTATAACCCCGATTTTTTTAGTACCATCATTTTGAATTCATTCAATTTACATTGGTATTTTCTTCATTACCTGTTTTGTGACGAGACATCTACAAAAATGTGTCTTGGACAATTTCTTTGTGAAAATGTATGTATAATAAAAAATGGGCTGCACTTAAAATCGGGTCAAGTTCTAATTGTTCAGTTTGATTCTGTAGTAATAAGATCGGCTAAGCCCCGTTTGGCTACCCCAGGAGCAACAGTTCATGGTCATTATGGAAAACTCATTTATGAAGGGGATACTTTAGTTACATTTATATATGAAAAATCGCGGTCTGGGGATATAACGCAAGGTCTGCCAAAAGTGGAACAAGTCTTAGAAGTTCGTTCGGTTGATTCAATATCAATGAATCTAGAAAAGAGGATTAATGGTTGGAACGAGCGTATAAAAAAAAGTCTTGGAATTCCTTGGGGATTCTTAGTTGGAGCTGAGCTAATTATAGCGCAAAGTCGTATCTCTTTGGTTAATAAGATCCAAAAGGTTTATCGATCCCAAGGGGTGCAGATCCATAATAGGCATATCGAAATTATTGTACGGCAAATAACATCCAAAGTCTTAGTTTCAGAGGATGGGATGTCTAATGTTTTTTTGCCCGGAGAACTTATTGGATTGTTTCGAGCAGAACGGGCGGGGCGCGCTTTGGAAGAAGCGATCTGTTACCGAACTCTCTTATTGGGAATAACGAGAGCATCTCTGAATACTCAAAGTTTTATATCCGAAGCAAGTTTTCAAGAAACTGCTCGAGTTTTAGCAAAAGCAGCTCTTCGAGGCCGTATTGATTGGTTGAAAGGACTCAAAGAAAACGTTGTTCTGGGGGGGATGATACCCGTCGGTACTGGATTCAAGGGATTCGTCCACCGTTCAAAGAGCATTAGCATTCCTTTGAAAATAAAAAACAAGCATCTATTCGCGGGAGAAATGGGAGATATTTTGTTTTACCACAGAGAATTGTTGGATTCGTGTTTTTCAAAGAATTCTAGGTCATAGATTAAAACAACAATGATTTTGGGGATTTAAGAGAAGAGATTAATCCTTTTTTTATTTATCTTTGTCATTTAATTATTAATAATAATAATAATTAATTGTTTAATTGAATAAAATAATGTAAAAAATATATATAACGAGTAGAAAAGAATTTATGGTTTGGCCATCAACGGTCAACCCACGTTAAAAAAGAAGGTTCCGTTGGAACAATGTTTTATTTCAGGATACCTCATCTCTTTATTAAAAAAAAGAGTTCAAAGTCTGTGGAGAAATGACAAGAAGATATTGGAACATAAATTTGGAAGAGATGATGGAGGCGGGAGTTCATTTTGGTCACGGCACTCGAAAATGGAATCCTCGAATGTCACCTTATATCTCTGCAAAATGCAAGGGTATTCATATTATAAATCTTACCAGAACTGCTCGTTTTTTATCAGAGGCTTGTAATTTAGTTTTTGAGGCAGCAAGTAGAGGAAAAAATTTTTTAATTGTTGGGACAAAAAATAAAGCAGCTGACTCAGTAGCATGGGCGGCAATAAGGGCTCGATGTCATTATGTTAATAAAAAGTGGCTTGGCGGTATGTTAACGAATTGGTCCACTACAGAAACAAGACTTCATAAATTCAGGGATTTAAGAATGGAACAAAAGGCGGGTAGCCTCGCCCGTCTCCCGAAGAGAGATGCCGCGGTGTTGAAGAGACAATTATCTCACTTGCAAACATATCTGGGCGGGATTAAATATATGACAGAGTTACCCGATATTGTAATCATCGTTGATCAACAAGAAGAACATACGGCCCTTCGAGAATGTATTACTTTGGGAATTCCAACAATTTGTTTAATCGATACAAATTGTGACCCGGACCTCGCCGATATTTCGATTCCGGCAAACGATGATGCTATATCCTCAATCCGATTAATTCTTACCAAGTTAGTATTTGCAATTTGTGAAGGTCGTTCTAGCTATGTAAGAAATCCTTGATTTTTTTATGAAATCCACAATTAAATTCCCCTAATTTATACTAGAATTGGTTACGATATCCTGAATATCAAAAACAATAAAGGGCTGGGTATATTATGTTATTAATAGGTATCCTAAACAAAATAAATTAAATAAACAAAGTATACAAGTCGAGAAAGAGGCGGTTGAATCAAAATAATTTTTTTAGTTATATTTCTGTCAGAGGACAATATGAATATTCTATCATATTCAATCAACACACTAAAAGGGTTCTATGATATGTCTGGTGTGGAAGTAGGTCAACATTTTTATTGGCAAATAGGGGGTTTCCAAATCCATGGTCAGGTACTTATAACTTCTTGGGTTGTAATTGGGATCTTACTAGGGTCGGCTGCTATAGCTGTTCGGAATCCACAAACCATTCCGACAGGCGGTCAGAATTTCGTTGAATATGTCCTCGAATTCATTCGAGACGTGAGCAAAACTCAAATTGGCGAAGAATATCGCCCTTGGGTTCCTTTTATTGGGACTATGTTTCTATTTATTTTTGTTTCTAATTGGTCAGGGGCCCTTTTGCCTTGGAAAATCCTACAGTTACCTCAGGGGGAGTTAGCCGCACCCACGAATGATATCAATACTACTGTTGCTTTAGCTTTACTCACGTCAGTAGCCTATTTTTATGCGGGTCTTACAAAAAAAGGATTTGGTTATTTTGGTAAATACATTCAACCAACTCCAATTCTTTTACCCATTAACATTTTAGAAGATTTCACAAAACCTCTATCACTTAGTTTTCGACTTTTTGGAAATATATTAGCAGATGAATTAGTAGTTGTTGTTCTTGTTTCTTTAGTACCTTTAGTGGTTCCTATACCTGTCATGTTACTCGGATTATTTACAAGCGGGATTCAGGCTCTTATTTTTGCAACTTTAGCCGCAGCTTATATAGGCGAATCCATGGAAGGTCATCATTGATTAGTCTTAGGAAGATTCGATTTTTAAGTTTATATCCAATCGTGTGTCGCTCAAGAGACTCTAATGGTAATAGAAAAAATATATTATGACGAGATGTGTAAAAAAGGGGTTGGTCAATAGAGAGTGGTTGCGCCAGATAGGTGGAATCTAATGATTATAGGTTAATTTTTTTAGATTAGATGTTTTGAAGAATCATTCTAAAATTAGATTGAATTAAAAATACATAAGATACATATAGGCAGTTTACGTTATGTAAGAAACACATGTATATTTGATATTTAGATATTGGCAAGTACGAATATTTAATTTGAACTACTTTAATTTTTATAGAGCTGCCAACCGAGGTCTTTAGGTTTGTTTCATTTCTAACCGTGAATAAAACAAATAAACTAAAGATCAAAGAAGGCTCAAAAAAAGGAAATGCAGTAAGTTGAATTGATTCAAAAAAAACTTTCCAATTTAGTAAAAAAGATGAAGCCTTTACTAATGATTCAAAAATATTAAATTAATTAAATTAATAATTCTAATATATTAGAATTAGAAACTAATGATTCAAAAATATTAAATTAATTAAATTAATAATTCTAATATATTAGAATTAGAATTCGGCTTTTTTTATTATTTCTACCCTAATGAATATTACAATGGAATAATTCAGTCCTAATTCTTTGGTTGATTGTATCATTAACTATTTATTTTTTTTGTGTGAGGAACTTATCTATCATGAATCCACTGATTTCTGCCGCTTCCGTTATTGCTGCTGGATTGGCTGTAGGGCTTGCTTCTATTGGACCTGGGGTTGGTCAAGGTACTGCTGCAGGCCAAGCTGTAGAAGGTATTGCGAGACAGCCCGAGGCCGAGGGAAAAATACGAGGTACTTTATTACTTAGTTTAGCTTTTATGGAAGCTTTAACAATTTATGGATTGGTTGTAGCATTAGCCCTTTTATTTGCAAATCCTTTTGTTTAATCCAAGAAAAGAAATACGATAAATTTGTATTTCCTTTATGGTCGTGGACGTGCAGGTTGTTTTTTCACATTTTAAATATAATTTTCGTCTCGACATAATTACTTATGCATTCATAAAATAATCCAAGGGAAGGTCTGATTTGAAAATGAAGAATTAATGTTACCCCACTCGTTTTCTTCCTTCCCCTTACTTAGTCCAAAGCAAGGCAGAAGTGCTCCAATAAAGGAGCTATTTCGCAATTCACGGGAAATCTAGTACCTAATTGTAACTAATTCTATATTTATTTTCTATTTAGATTTATTAGAAGTAGTAAATATAAATAAGTGAAGCAATACAATTATTTTTTGAGTTTATCTATAAGTTTAAAAAGGAGGTCGTATGAACAATGTAACCGATTCTTTCGTTTTTTTGGGTCACTGGCCATCTGCCGAGAGTTTCGGGGTTAATACCAATATTTTAGCAACAAATCTAATAAATCTCAGTGTAGTTATTGGTGTATTGATCTTTTTTGGAAAGGGAGTGCGTGCGGGTTGTTTATTTCAAGAATCGGTTGGATTTAACCAGCTGTACCTCTTTTTTGTTTATAAATAGAGACGAAAGGTGCATGATTTCGCGAATTACTTCTGAATAAAAAAAAAAGAAATTATATGTAAGAACAATAGCATTTCGCGAGTTGTTGGTAAATATACTTTGATTCTCTATAAACCAATAATGTGGGCCTATTAACATGGTTAAAACTAAACCGTTTGAAGTCCAGGCACAGCAAGGTATTCTTTCTACCGCTATGTTAATACAATACCGAGACAGTTAAAAAAAAAAAGGTTCAAAATTTATCGATATAGAGCACTCATGGCGATTATTTGAATCCCTTTTTTATTCGATTTTATTTTTCATTATATATATTATATTTTAATATTTTAATTAAAAAATGCCAATTTTTTAAAGGCTGAGTCGATGACCTACATATAAAATAAGAAACCTTTTTGGATTT